TTACCAACGAATCACGAAATGTTATGGTTCTTACATATGATTTTTATATTCATATACATATAATTTCGTAATTTCTTTAGAAGTAATTCGCGAGATCATGCACCTTTATTTACTAGTTATACCGAAAAGAAGTGCAGCTGGTTGAATCCAGTCTATTCTTGAAATAAACAACTCACACACACTCCCTTTCCAAAAAAGATCAATACACCAATCACTACACTTAGATTTATTGGATTTGTTGCTAAAATATCGGTATTAAATCCGAAACTCCCGGCGGATGACCAATGACCCGGGGAAACGAAAGAATCGGTTACATTTTTCATAGGATCTCCTCTTATAGATAGACTAAGAACATCATTTTTTGTTGTATTACTTGACCTATTTCCTATTTAGAAATCGAAAATAGAATAAAAATAGATTCCATTTCACAATCTAGTTTTTTTTTCAATTGAGATTTCTAATAAGACTAATTCAAATAGAATTAGGTACCGGGTTTCGTGTAAATTGTGAAATACCTCGTTTGGTGCACCCTTTCCAAAAGAGTTTTCGTTGGACTAAGAAGGGGAAGGAAGAAAGCGAGTCGGTAACACTAATTCCTCATCCCCAAATCGGCCCTTCCCCCCGGTTTCTCAACGAATAAGTAATTGTCGGAGAGTAATCTTGTTATAATGCGAAAAAGCAAGCAGGCAAGCGTCAAGTCCAACGAAAAAATACGTTTTTTTTTTCGTATTAGGATTAAACAAAAGGATTCGCAAATAAAAGAGCTAATGCTACAACCAACCCATAAATTGTTAAAGCTTCCATAAAAGCCAAACTAAGCAATAAAGTACCTCGTATTTTACCCTCTGCTTCAGGCTGTCTAGCAATACCTTCTACAGCTTGGCCTGCAGCAGTACCTTGACCAACTCCCGGTCCAATAGAAGAAAGCCCTACAGCCAATCCAGCAGCAATAACGGAAGCGGCAGAAACAAGTGGATTCATGATAAGTTCCTCGCACAAAAAAAAGAAATGATTAATGATACAATCAACGAATAAATTATGCCTTAAGTATTCCATCGACTAAGATTCAGCCAGTCGAAGTCAGTAAAAACTCCGAATTGAAATAAGAATATTTCATCAGATCATCAAAAAGGCTTTCTCCTTTTTAGTTCCTATTTTTTGAGTCTTTCCTGAATCTTATACAACTTGAGTTTCTCATTTCCTTCTTTCTAACCATTCTTTGAATTCTTCAACTCTTTATTTTCTTTTTTTCTCACTCATTCTCATAAATAAAATAAATGAAAAAAAAACATAAAAAAAGACTTCTATTGATATACCCGTCTAATTTGATTATTAATATTAATAAATATTAATTTAAAGTGGGGCTTACTATTAGTTCATATCTAACTAGCCAAGATCTAATATCCAATATACCTGTCTTTCTTCCATAACGTAAACCTGGTATTCTACTTTAAATTCAATTGGATTCTAGAATCTTTCTTGGAATTGAAACATCTACAAGAGTTTACTTATAGCTATTCGATTCCATATACCTAGTTTGGCCTTTCTAGACTAATAGCTCTCCCCTCTAATATCCCGTTTTTTATATTACTTTCTATTCCTAGAGAACATACAAGTATGTTCTCTAAGTAGATTCTCTTGATTGAAACATATATTGACTGGATCGAAGAACAAAAACTCTTTCTAAAATGAATTAATGATGACCCTCCATGGATTCACCTATATAAGCTGCGGCTAAAGTTGCAAAAATAAGGGCCTGAATCCCGCTTGTAAATAATCCAAGAAACATGACAGGTATAGGAACTACTAAAGGTACTAAAGAAACAAGAACAACAACGACTAATTCATCGGCTAATATATTTCCGAAAAGTCGAAAACTCAGGGATAGAGGTTTTGTGAAATCTTCTAAGATGTTAATGGGTAAAAGAATTGGAGTTGGTTGAATGTATTTACTAAAATAACCCAAACCTTTTTTTGTAAGACCCGCATAGAAATATGCCATTGATGTGAGTAAAGCTAAAGCTACAGTAGTATTTATATCATTCGTAGGTGCGGCTAACTCCCCATGAGGTAACTGTATTATTTTCCAAGGTAAAAGAGCCCCTGACCAATTAGACACAAAAATAAAAAGAAACATAGTTCCAATAAAGGGAACCCAAGGACGGTATTCTTCTCCAATCTGAGTTTTGCTCACGTCTCGAATGAATTCCAGTACATATTCAAAGAAATTCTGGCCGTCAGTCGGAATGGTTTGTGGATTCCGAACAGCTATGATGGCTGAGCTTAATAAGATAGAAATTACAACCCAAGAAGTAATAAGTACTTGGCCGTGGACTTGGAAACCACCTATTTGCCAATAGAAATGTTGGCCGACTTCTACACCGGATATATCATATAATCCTTTTAGTGTATTGATTGAACATGATAGAACATTCATATTGTCCTCTGACAGAAATATAACCTTAAAAAAAAAATATTATTTTGATTCAACCATTGCTTTCTCGACTTGTCTACTTCAATCATATATAATACCAACAAATCACAACATATCCCCAGTTATTCTTATATCTTTTTTGATATTCAGGAATCTTAACCGATTTAACTCTATTAATTCGAATTCAATTATAAAATTTACTAAAGTCGTGTTTTTCCTATGAATCAAGGATTTCTTATATAGCTAGAACGGCCTTCACAAATTGCGAATACTAATTTGGTGAGAATTAATCTAATTGAAGCTATAGCGTCATCGTTCGCCGGAATCGAAATATCTGCAAGATCAGGGTCACAATTTGTATCGATTAAACAAATCGTTGGAATTCCCAAAGTCATACATTCTCGAAGAGCTGTATATTCTTCTTGCTGATCAACGATGATTACAATATCCGGCACCCCTGTCATATATTTAATCCCACCCAGATATGTTTGCAAGTGAGACAATTGTCTCTTCAACATGGCTGCATCTCTCTTCGGAAGACAGGCCAGTTTTCCCGCCTTTTGTTCCATTCTCAAGTCTCTGAACTTATGAAGTCTCGTTTCTGTGGTGGACCAATTCGTTAACATACCCCCAAGCCATTTTTTATTAACATAATGACACCGAGCCCTTATTGCAGCCCATGCTACTGAATCAGCTGCTTTATTTTTTGTCCCAACAATTAAAAATTGTTTTCCTTTACTTGCTGCATCAAAAACTAAATCACAAGCTTCTGATAAAAAACGAGCAGTTCTAGTAAGATTTGTAATATGAATACCTTTACGCTTTGCAGAGATATAGGGTGACATTCTAGGATTCCATTTCCTAGTACCATGTCCAAAATGAACTCCCGCTTCCATCATCTCTTCCAAATTGATGTTCCAATATCTTCTTGTCATTTCTCCTCACACTTTCTCTTTTTTTAAGAGATGAGGTATCCCTATAAATAAAAAATTGTTCCGACGGAACCTTCTCTTCGACGGCGAATTGCCCCTCGATCCAAAATTCAAACCATTAATTCCTTTCTATTCCTTATTTTCTAAAAAAAAATACCCGTAAGAAATAAAGAACAGATAAATCGGAGGAATCCGTTCTTAAATTAGCTAAACTAGAGTTTTGGTGTATCATTGCACTTTTGTTTAAACAGATGAATTAAAGAATTCTCTGTGATAAAACAAAATATCGTTCATTTCCCCCTCGAATAGATTTTTCTTTTTGTTTTTCAACGGAATGCTCTTATATTGCCTTGCGCGATGTACTAATCCTTTGAATCCGGTACCAACGGGTATCGTTCCTCCCAGAACCACGTTTTCTTTTAAGCCTTTTAACCAATCGATACGGCCCCGGAGAGCAGCTTTTGCTAAAACTCGAGCAGTTTCTTGAAAACTTGCTTCGGATATAAAACTTTGAGTATTCAAAGAAGCTCTAGTTATTCCCAATAAGACGGCTCGGTAAGAGATCGCTTCTTCCAAAGCACGTCCTGTTCGTTCCGCTCGCAACAATCCAACGAGTTCTCCTGGTAAAAAAACATTAGACATTCCATCTTCTGAAACCAAGACTTTTGATGTTATTTGACGTACAATAATTTCTATATGCCTATTATGGATCTGGACCCCTTGGGATCGATAAACCTTTTGGATCTTATTAACCAAAGCGATACGACTTTGCACTATAGTTAGCTCAGCGCCAATCAAGAATCCCCAAGGAAGCCCAAGAATTCCTGTTATACGTTCATTCCAAGCACCAATCCTCCTTTCTAGATTTATCGATATTGACTCAAGCGACCGAACTTCTAAGACTTGTTCCACCTTTGGAAGGCCTTGCGTTATATCACCAGACCTCGATTTTTCATATATAAATGTAACTAATGTATCTCCTTCATAAACGATTTCCCCATAATGTCCATGAACAGTCGTTCCTCGGGTGGCCAAATAGGGCTTAGCTGCTCTTATTACTATAGAGTCAACTTGAACAATTAGAACTTGACCCGCCTTTGGGTGTGGCCCCTTTTTGGCTATACATACATTTTCACAAAGAAATTGTCCAAGACTTATTTTTGTGGAGGCCTTTTCACAATAATTGTGATGAAGACAAGGCCAATTCAATTGGAACGGATTCAAAATAATGTTCCTTACTGGATCGGGATTATAAATCTTCCTATTTTCATCGATTAAATAATATTTCATTAATCGAAAAGTTTGTTTTAAATTGTCAAGTTGCAAATAGTTAGTTACCAAGATCTGATTATGAGTTATTAAATGGTAAAATGAATCAAAATTCGCAATTTGAAGGGCTGCTCCAAAAGGGCCCGACGAATTCCTAATTGGAATTATAGGATCGGGTTCTTTGTAATATTTTCGACCCTTGAATGGACCCATTCGAAAACAATTGGCTGATGACAAAATGATAAAAGATTGGCATTCCTTCGTTCTATTCAACAACGTACGAACAGTTTCATGATTTTGGTTAAATGATTGTTGAAGTCTTGCTTTTGAGTAAATGGAAAAAAATGGAGTCATACGATCCGATC